ATCGTGGGACACTTTTTTTCTTCTGATTTGAGATATTATGGGCAATTAACCAACCTATTACTGTACTGAACTGAATCCGATGGTTTAAAATAAGTATCCAATTTAAAAATAGAAAATTCATTAAAAGTTGGTATCAAGCCGTTTTCTCCAAAATGGACTAGATTCTATTGAAAAAGAAATGATCAAAATTGAAGTTATTTTCAAATCCAATTCTTTTATTCCAAATATTCAAAAGTTACTTAAATAAGCGGATAAATTAATTTTTTTTACCTATGTAATTTGGAATTCTATTTTTTTTTTAGTACTATCTATAATGACTGATGAATCAAGAACTTTCAATTAGAACTAAACTAATTCTGTCAATTGATTTTTTCTTACCGTCGTATCTGAAAAAATGGAAACTTAGGTAAGTGTTTTATCAACATATGTAGCAAAAGAAGATATCTAATTTAGCTCTTTCATGCCTACTATAACTAGTTATTTCGGTTTTCTATTGGCTGCTTCAACTATAACCCCAGCTCTATTAATTGGTTTGAACAAGATACGACTTATTTGAAATGAATTGAATGAACAAATTCATAAAAATAAATATTTCTCTTTCAGGTATTCTACGGCCCCTTCCCGTGTCAATTGTTAATTCTTGGTCATTGAGATTCGCGGATTTTTCAGATTAATATTTAGGGATAGATCTTACCTTTCTTTTTATCTCCTCAAACAAATCGAAATGATTGAAGTTTTTCTATTTGGAATCGTCTTAGGTCTAATTCCTATTACTTTAGCGGGATTATTTGTAACTGCATATTTACAATACAGACGCGGTGATCAGTTGGACCTTTGATTGAATAACATTTTTTTTTGATTGACCTCCTCCTTGCAGGAGGAGGTCAAATTCAAGTTGCAATTCAACTGTGTTTTGGTAAGTTTTTTTATTGTGATTCGAAATAACATAAACGGAATCACGCTCTGTAGGATTTGAACCTACGACATCGGGTTTTGGAGACCCGCGTTCTACCGAACTGAACTAAGAGCGCTTTCTTATGCCAGGAGATACGATTGTAAAGAAAAGGATTTTTGCATTTTTGTACCCCCAATGCGTCTTGCATACATTGGTATGCAAAAATGAAAGATTATGTCCGATTTTATTTAATTGATCTCACTCAATTAATCCCTCGTTACCGCCCATAGGAGAAGTAATAGGTAGGGATGACAGGATTTGAACCCGTGACATTTTGTACCCAAAACAAACGCGCTACCAAGCTGCGCTACATCCCTGTTTAAAATTGTTGTACAGTGTCATTGTACAAAATCCATGTCTTGTTTTCCATATCGTTATTTTCCCCTCTATCCATATAGAATTTTCTTGTCATTTCTTCTTTTTGGTTTCATATAATAAAAGAATTATATACATCTGAAACCTAACGTATAAAAAAAGAATGAATATTTATCGGTAATGCTTAGGAAGAAGGGGATCCCCCTTTTTTAGGAACAGGGATAGGAAAATCTCATCTACTGTTCATTATACATATCCGTTTTTGTTAGGAATTCCGTACAAAAAAATACAAATGATCTTGAACTACAGCATCTGACCATATATGTATTACAATAAAGAAGGAGGATTTTCAATGCAAGATATAAAAACATATCTTTCCACAGCACCTGTGCTAACTACTCTATGGTTTGGGTCTTTAGCGGGTCTATTGATAGAAATTAATCGTTTATTCCCAGATGCTTTGTCATTCCCTTTTTTTTCATTCTAGTTATTGATATGCGAAAAAATAAAGAAAATTTGAGATACAATTCTACGCGACGTGACTAAAACTTCGCCCCCCCCCCTTTTTTCAGTTCTTTAGGATAGGAAGGAAAGAAAAATAAAAAGTGTATTGAACCTCAGCAAAAATCCGGTGGATCTAAGATCCTATTTTGGAGAACAGAAATGGAAAGAGGGTCCAGTGTAAGGTAAATAAAAGCTTCACGAAAGCATAGCATAGAAAAAGATACTTAAATGAAATACTGGGATTAGAATACGAATAATTGATAGTTAGAAAAAATTGTATTACTTACATTATTACTATAGAAATAATATTCTATTAATATTAATTAGAATTACATAAATAATTAGAACGAAAACTTTAGAAATGGAATTTCTAGTTAGTAACTTCTATTGATATTTGATATTGATTTTTTTTCTTTTTTGTTCTTTTCGTCTTCTTAGGTTCGGGTCGAAAATAGAAGAGTTAAGTCGATCAAACAAAAATTCAAAGGAGGTTCATGGCTAAGGGTAAAGATGTCCGAGTTAGAGTTATTTTGGAATGTACAAGTTGTATCCAAAATGGTGTCAATAAGGAATCGCCGGGCATTTCTAGATATATTACTCAAAAGAATCGACACAATACACCCAGTCGATTAGACTTGAGAAAATTTTGTCGCTATTGTCACAAGCATACGATTCATGGGGAAATAAAGAAATAGATCGAACGGAGCACGTGTGTATGATCTTTCAAATCAAAGGAGGAGGAAAAGGAAGAACTTAACATTACCACATATACATATATATATATAATATACAAAATACAAATAAAACCTATTTCGGTCGGATCTGAAATGAATAAAAAAATAGAATTTTAGAGATAAGGAATAAACCATGGATAAATCCAAGCAACCTTTTCGTAAATCCAAGCAATCTTTTCGTAGGCGTTTTCCCCCAATTGAATCGGGGGATCGAATTGATTATAGAAACATGAGTTTAATTAGTCGATTTATTAGTGAACAGGGAAAAATATTATCTAGACGGGTGAATAGATTGACCTTGAAACAACAACGATTAATTACTATTGCTATAAAACAAGCTCGTATTTTATCTTTGTTACCTTTTCTTAATAATGAAAAACAGTTTGAGAGAGCGGAGTCGGTCCCTAGAACTACTGGTCCTAGAACCAGAAATAAATAGATATACTCTTCCATTGATTCAAAACTCTAATTGGAACTCAAGCTCAGATTGATGTTTTGTTCGAAAAAGCCTCAAATCTGGATTTGATTGTTGTGTTATAAGAAACAATAAATAGGGAAAGGAAAGAAGGAATCTTTTTTTTGAAAGATGTTTATTCATTCCTACTACTTATCTAAATTTCTTAATTTATTTTTATCTTCCCGGAGGCCGTTCTCCGGGGAATTCTGTTTCAAGCATTCCTATATATGACTTTAGAATAGAATCCCTTTTATCTTTTATTTGATAATCTTATTGGAAATCATGTAAAGACAATTCTTATTTGATATAGCTATTTGCGCAAGTATTTTACGATTAAGAAGCAATTGCTTTTTGTACAGATTGTGTATTAATCTACTATAACTATAGAATACCCCATTCTCACGAACTGCTGCATTTATCCGAGTGATCCACAAACGACGAAAGTCCCTCTTTTGCCTGCCCCTATCTCGATGAGAGGAAACCAAAGCTCTCATTTTCTGTTGAGTAGCGGTTCGGGTAAGCCTTGAATGAGCCCCTATAAAGGTTGATGCAAATAAACGAATTTTTGTTCGACGTCTCCGAGCTATATATCCTCGTTTAACTCTGGTCATTGAATCAAATTAAACTTTAATGAATAACTAATTGATTTCTCTTCTTTCAGTCATCCTTTTATCCCCCGATTGATTAATAACAAAACGGATTTTTCCGATATATAAAATAGAAATTCCAATGGCTTTTGCTACTATGACCTTCCCAACCACTATTTTTTTTCTTCCAGGTATTTTACCTGGAAATAGGAAATTCTAGCGATTAAATAAAAGAAAAAAAAGTGGGTTCCGTCGTTTCTATGGTTACTTCGTAAACGGTGAGGTCCTCTCTATACACCGGAGCCCCCTCTTTCATTTAATCAAATGTTATTGTGAACTTGTATAGTTCACTCTCCTTGGCTCTACCAATCAATTATACAGTAATAGCTCTTTTCACAAGAAAGGATATCCATACAGTGACGGCATTTAATTATGAAAGTTGGCTAGGTAGCTGACCTTGTTAGTCCGTTCTTTCAAAAATAGGAACATAACCTTTTTACTTCTTATAGTACTATTTCCTCCGCTTAATGGATAACTATTTGCTATGCTACCAATGGGGAATTGCTTCTCATCTCAAATTGAGGTGATTGGATTTGCACCAATGGAAACCATAAATTTCAACTTCATACACAAAAAATATAGGTATATGATAGATCTTCATTTTTTTTTTTTAGTTTATTTTTAGATAGTAAATGGCTTTTTCCGCTCTATCTATCCTATTCATTGGTACTGGTGATTGGTACTGGAAAAATTGTTTCATTTGTTCGAACTCATGATCTAAACGAGTCGCACATACACCCTAGTACATGTTCCCCTACGCTGAGGACATCCTCGAAGCGCGGGGGATTTCGTGATATTTCTTATTGGCTGTCTTGTGTTTCTAATAAGTTGTTTAATTGTCGGCATATCATAATATATATAACAAAATAGGTTGGTTTAGATCGATCTTAACCTGATGATTGATGATTATGAATTATTTCCATTCAATATAAAATCGCGGAAAATTCGAATTATGGTTTGAAGCGGAATCATGTATTTACACGGAATCCCCAGTATTTTCATTTTCGACCGCTACAAGATCAACAATTCCATGAGCTTGGGCTTCTTTTGCTGACATAAAAACATCCCTTTCCATGTCTTCGGATATAACCCATAAAGGGTTGCCCGTTCTTTGTACATAAACCTTTGTGAGGGTTTCGCGAAGTTTCAGTAGTTCTTCCGCTTCCAGGATAAATTCGCCTGCTTGCGCCTCATAAAAAGAACTAGCGGGCTGGTGAATCATAACCCGGATAATATTTGATATAACATCATGCATAAACGGTTCTTCTATCTCGCACGATTGGGCTAAAGTAAGGGATAAAAAAACAAGAAGAAAAAAAAACAAATAGAATTGAACAGCCGTACAGGCATCTTTTGTGCATTGCATACGGCTCTGCAATGGAATTTCCTTTCTATTCTATCGAAGAAAAAAAGAGAATCCATCCGATCCAGATCGTTGAATGATCCATTTACCACCCTTCCTTTCGTATTGTAGGAGTAAAAAAATACTATGATGGTTCTGTTGCTTTCTATATTTATCTCGTCTGCGATTTAGCAATCCCAAAGTTTCTTTTTGATATGATCAAATAAGGAAAAATGATCTTTTTTTTTTTTCATTTTCGCACTCTTTCTTTCGTAACATAAATATCAGAAGGAGACTTCTGGTGTGGAAGAAAAATGGTTTGTGACGCTGAAAATGTACTCCCGACACATAAATAAAATCAAATCGGAAATAACCTTTGTTTCATACTACTATCTCGATACAAAATCTCGTGTTAGGAAAAACAATAATAGTTTGTTCATATCGAACTCGAAGTGCCATGCTATTATTACCTATTATTCACATTCGATATGGCGAAGGCATAGTCTTCTTCTTTTTTTTTTCAAATAAAAACTCATTGGCGCCAAGCGTGAGGGAATGCTAGACGTTTGGTAATTTCTCCTCCGACCAGAATAAAAGATCCCATTGAAGCGGCTAATCCCATGCATATTGTATGTACATCAGGCGAAACAAATTGCATAGTATCATAAATGGCTATTCCTGGTATTACCCATCCGCCGGGGGAGTTTATAAACAAATAAAGATCCTTAGTATCATCTTCTATACTGAGATATACCATGAGACCAACAAGTTGATTTGAGATCTCGCTATCAACTTCTTGGCCTAAAAAAAGTAATCTTTCTCGATAAAGTCGGTTGATTAGGACAAAATTGTATCCCTTTTGAACCGTACGTGCACCTTTGGATGCATACGGTTCAAAAAAATTGCGAAAAAAAGAATCAACGTGTCGATTCCAATCCTATCTCTTTTTTTTTTACAGATTTCCGTTTTTCTAATGAAAATGAAGGGGTTTTTCTTCTATTTTTCAAAAAAATATGAGTTTTAGCTCCCTTCCCTAAAAAAAAGAATTTACTGAACTTAACTTATTTATTTTTATTGAATTAACCTTCATTGATGTATTGTTTCGTCGAGATTCAAATCACGATGTCATTTTCTTGTTCCTGAATGGGTCCTTTCAATTCTTTTAGGTTCATGTTCTACTCCGGGGAAAGATCTGCCCGAATTCTATTTGCACATATAGGACAAATGATCTCAGTACCATTTCTTTTTGCTACGACTTTTTCAATTCGTTTTATGCCTCCCCCAAACTATTCGATGTATTCATCATACTGGTTGGCATGGCAGTTTGAGATCACCCCTATAATTAAATACTAAGAATCGTCTATGCTACAAGTGGTAATTCTACATATATTACTATTACCAATTTGGTATTTTCTGAACGGAGCCTGGATACTTGATTTTATTAGTCCAAGTCAACCATAAATTCTTCTAATTGATAATATTGATCCTCAATATAAATTAATCTAATTTCACTTCACGCTCCGAATGATTGATTCTTCAATCAATACAATATTTCTTGGGCGAAACAGAGGATATCTCAATCGGGGGAGAAAACGGGTAAATCCCATATGACCCAATATGTCTGACAAGTCGCACTATACGTCAACCCAAACTGCATCTTCCTCTCCAGGACTCCGAAAAGGTACTTTTGGAACACCAATAGGCATTAAATTAAAGAAAAAAATTAAGTACTATACTTCACTTTAATATGGAAACGTAAGAATCAGTTTATTGTCTTCATCATTTTTTTCTGTTTATTCTAGTTTATACATAAATTGGAAGGTTTTTAGAGAAAGACAGAATGAATAAATCAAAATTTGAATGAAGGGACCGACTGTTCGAATAATAAACAAGTATCCATGCATTCGTTCCCACAAAATGGGACCAATGCTCCCATTGCGTATTGGCACTTATCGGGTATAGAATAGATCTGCTTCTCTTTGTTCTTACGAACAGAATTTTTCCGTTATTTTCAACGGAATAGAATAAATAGTAACCTTTTCTTATACAGAATCCGCTGAAAAGTACATAACATAGTATATTCCAATGCGATAAAGTTACATAGTGTCTATTTTTCTTTGATAAAGGGGTATTTCCATGGGTTTGCCTTGGTATCGTGTTCATACTGTCGTATTGAATGATCCCGGTCGATTGCTTTCTGTCCATATAATGCATACGGCTCTAGTTTCGGGTTGGGCCGGTTCGATGGCTCTATACGAATTAGCGGTTTTTGATCCCTCTGACCCCGTTCTTGATCCAATGTGGAGACAAGGCATGTTTGTTATACCCTTCATGACTCGTTTAGGAATAACCAATTCGTGGGGTGGTTGGAGTATTTCAGGAGGAACTATAACCAATCCGGGTATTTGGAGTTATGAAGGCGTGGCAGGGGCACATATTGTGTTTTCTGGCTTGTGCTTTTTGGCGGCCATCTGGCATTGGGTGTATTGGGACCTAGAAATATTCTGTGATGAACGTACGGGAAAACCCTCTTTGGATTTGCCCAA